AAATAAAGAGAACAGAACGGCACTTGGGATCGGATCTTTCCTGAGGTTCGGATTGCATCTCTCTTTCGCGTGGTTAAGGACTTTGTTGGGCATTTCTCCTAAATTATTTTAGCGGTTTATGCCTTTCTCCCGGGAGCTTGAGATGAAAGAAGAGAAAACACCTACGGCTACATGCCTATTAAGAGCTAGACCAGGAGTCGAGCTAACTGCATAGGAAGAAGGGAACTTACCTAAAAGGCCTAATAGCTATTAACCGCTCTACCTACCCGGAAGGAAATTTATCTCCTACTGTTTAGTTGATTCACCCACTTCTTGTTTAGTCCGAAGGGAAATCGAACGCCAAGAAAAAATGAGGCAGATTTCTTTCTCGTTAGAGGTAAGAGTATGAACAACCCGGTGCAGTGGTTCCTTTCCCCCCAGCGGAACAATCAATTAAATAGATTTACTTCCTTTAGAGCAGGCAGAAGTTCAGTCCTTGATTTCTTTGCTACATACCAAAGGAAATTGGTCCAGTCTCAGCTTCCTAGCTCTTGGAAGCGACTACTTGCTTTCTTCTTCACAGCTAAGAGTAAAGACGATTCTGTGCATCTTCGATGAGTCAGACTAGGCCCAGATAGGAAGAAAGAAGATTCGCCACTTCAAACTAGTCACTAGAAGTCCCTCCTTACTTAGATCTTCGTGACCCTATAAGAAGTAGGCTTATTTTTCTCCTAACTCATTGATTGGCCCTGAGACCCGTATTCCTTTGATTCTTCTCCCCCAAGGAAAAAAGTCCCAAACTCAGACTAACATAGGATACTAGTGCCTTTGACTGTCCACTGAGACTAGTGAAAAAGTGACTTGCCCTAGTGCTACTCCCTGGCTTCCTTCCTCCACAGCAGACTTGCTAGAAAAGCTTGTGTCACTTCCTTGCAAATCAGATTCTCTTTCTCTAGATCGAATTAAGGAAAAAGCAGGAATAGCCTTCACTGCCCTCTTTCTTTTCTGCAATAGATGAGATTGGCATTGGATTGGAATGCCAATCGTTGATGATAAGCCGATCTTATTCGCCGACATTCAACTAGAGGACAGCGTTTACGCTAGGAATTGATGGCATGAATAGGCAATCTCTAAAACAGCGCATCTGCGAAAACGTATATGCGACAGCTCTCTTAGAATCTCTTCCTCTCCTCTCTTTTGTAAAGTCTAAGACAGTTGATTCGGTATCTAAGACAACTCTTCTAGAAAGCGCCAGGCATGCTTTCATTCAATGCTTGGCTTCCTTCATTGTTGACTTCATAGGATGCAAGTCCAGATGAACCATTTTCGACTAGCTAATAAAGGAGAATCCGCTCTAACACCCGATATTACGTAAAAGAAGATACCAGTCTGCCCTTCCCCGAGTCTTTCTCTTTCTTTTGGAGTGAAAACAGTAATGGAAATGAGTCATTTCACGGATAATGCTTACCGAGGAAAAAGAGACTTTAGCATGACTCCTACCAGAAAAGAGGAGTTCAGCCTTACCCAGTTCTTTCGATTTCTCCCTTATTCGGATAGAATCGGAGCTATTTAACAGAGGAACGTAAGCCAACTCAACTCCCAACTCTCATTAGCGAAGCGTTAGTAGCAATCTTTCTATAAATTACTTTCCTTGCCATCTTGATTGCCGCTCCGCACCTTACCTTTCTTTCCGGAAAAGAATTGAACCCTCACTCATCCCTTCCTCCAACTGCGCTTACACCGAAAGTGACAAGAGCTTCTTCAACTTGAGCGGATTCGATTCCGAACCTTTCGTTTATGTTCTTCCTTCCCTTTCTCTTACTTCTTTCCCAGAGCTACTGGCTTACTTCACTCTCTTGAAATAAGAAAGACCGGGAGTCACTGGCTTCCTCCTAACCAACTCGCTACAGGATTTATGTAATTGAACTGGTTCTGTATAAGCAGGGGTGGGGATGACGCTCGTATCCCGTAACTTGTCAGTAGAGTCATTCATCCCTATCTTGGTTGCATTCTTTATCCTGGAAAGCGAGTCTAGTCTCCGCCCCTGTCTCTGGGCAGCCTTTGATCATCTCGGTGAGCCTTCCCCTTATACATGAGAGAGGTCGTGATAAGAGTTTCCGAGTGAGGCGAGGGGCGTAGAGTAAAGTAAGGAGAGGAACGACCTCGACCACCGGGAGAGGGGCGTAGATCAATTCATTGATAGCGGAGTTTCCGTGGTAAGGTACAAAGCTTTTTGTCTTGGTCTTGGGAGGATTTCCCGTAAAGCCCTTAAATATTACCCCTTACTTAAGTTTAAGTTAAGGCGGCCTCGAAGCGAAGAACTTGTTTTCTAACCACTGGATTAAGCGAAAACGCTAACTTCCAACCCTTTCATAGATGAAGGAAACTACCTCCAATGCAACTTCGGGGGAAGACCTTAGGTCTGCAAGCGATTCATTAGGATAGGAATGTCTTCATTTCGCAGGGTCAGGGCGAAAGAAAGACTCAAACTGTCGGTACCTGGATGGGTTTACCCTATTTTCCACTATAGGATAACTTGAAACTAGCACTATAGATCGAGCTGGTGGGGAAGCCCCTACCGATGGCAAGAAAGACTGGACCATTTGAATCGTATGGTTTTCTCGCAAGGAAAGGAGAATCTATTTATTGTGTCTGATGATTGATCTGTAGATCAAACTCTTCCTAAGAAAGAAAGAGGGATAACTTACTTCAATCTAACTTGATGACTGGATCCCTTGGAAAGAAAAGGAACTCCATTTAGGTATTCTGATTGGCTTGTAACTCGCACTTCAATGTAAATTGGATAGATTCAGCTTGCAATGAATTAAGCACTCGATGAATTCATCTTTTTACCAGGCCAAAGCATTTATTTTCCACTCGCAAGACCTTAGTGTTCCGACAGGAACTGGAACCTATTGGCTCGTTGGAAGTAGCAGATTAAGATAATTCACCTGGGCTAGAAACTCTCACTCTAACTGCATATCAAACCTCAAGGTCAAGGAAAGAAACTCCTACTCCTATAGTATAGGCTCGAGAGCAAGAAAAGAAAAAGAGACTGCGCTTGACTTGGCCTGCTTTTCACCTTAGGAAAGCCAATTTTCAAGAATCCTTCCTGCTTGCCACCTTACTTTAAACATATCCTCTTTTCATGTTGGTCCTCTTGTCTTATCAGTACAAGCCCTATTCACTATTCTATTCCCACCTGTCTATTTTTGGGTTTTCCCCTGGATAGATTGACTTCTCTTCTCTTTAGGTTTAGGAATTTTCCCTTATGTTTGCGCTGTGTGCTCTGTGAGTTCTAACTAGGGAGCAAGCGCAGCGAAGGAGCATGAGTGTTAGCAGCTTCAGGTAGTAAAGGGAGCGAGAGTCCCCCTTGAACTTGACTAGAGAGGACTTGTCTTTTCTTTCGCAGGCTTCTTACCTATCTAGTAGCTAGGAGTGAGCCTATGTCGTCCTTTCAACTAGGAGCAACTATGGATTCGTTGTTTCAGGCAGAAGACGAATCCAAAAGGTAATGAACGGGATCCCCTAAGGGTAATGGGCTTCATCCCTCCTTTGCCCTTCGACGGGAACTCCTACTACTTATCTTTAGTCCACCTACGTCATTCTTTCAGTAACGGTCACTCCAGTAAACTCAAGTAAGTATAATATAGATATTCTTTGACAGACGAAAAAGAGGGATTTACCCACGAAAAGAGGTCAAGCCGATTAGCAAGTCGACCAATAGCCGGTCAGTTAGTTATGAAAAGCAGCAAATGATAGCGCGGACTAATGCCACGGTGTAGATCTTTGGAAAACACTTCGCTAGATTGAACTCTATGATGAGCATCCGGTAGGTCATCAATGGTTGGGAAGTCCCTCTCTTGCTTGGGAACGAAATTCGTCTTATTCGTGGATCACCAAGCCTTGCTTTAAGCCGGGTTTGACGGAATTTGATTGAACGATTGTGACGAGAAGAAGCTTTGTTCGATAAATGCGCAGTGGACCCTCTTTCCATACTTCGTAATGGTGAACCTCCCGACGGAGTAAACTAGGGCATAGTGATCACTGGCCCAAGCAGAGTCGTAAATACAGTAAAGACTTCAAAGATTCACGCATGCGGGCGGTACAGCCGATCCAACCGCAACCACGGGCACCAACGGCACATCAACAGGTCTGATTTCGGTGGTTCTGGTTCGTTCAGACTAAAATCATTCTATTCTTTCGCCAGTTCCTCTTCAAAGAGTGACAAAGCGAAGCTCTGCTCCGGCGCTAAAAAAGGAACTAATTCTTCCTCATAAATCGATATCCGTAGCTCTTTCCCTGCTTGAGACGGAAGATAACACTGATGCCATACTATACAGTGATCTTACCGCTACGCCCCCCCTCCTTCCCACCTAAGTTGTTTAGCCATCTATCTCGCTTGTGGTTTTATTCCTTTCACCAGGATAGAGCTCCTTTCTTCTTCAAATTCACCAAATTGAAAGCCAAAATTGATCACTTCCCAGAAAACCTTGTAAAAGAAAGTCGGCAGCCCATCAGGTCAGGGCCTGGAGCTTTATCTCCTGGCATAGAGAAGATGGCCTCCTTTCTCTCAGTCTCGCTGAACGGGGCTTTTAATAAGTCTTTCTCGATAGTCCCCTGGAAATAGAAATGGGCTATCGTTTCTAAGGAATTTCTACCTTTTGGATCGAACTAGGAATCATACATTCGCTGAATGACTCGACAACCAGGTATTTCACTTACCTGCACATAAGCTTCCTATATTCTCTAGAACATCCCATCTCGTTTCATAGCGCCTGCTTCCCGAAAAGATAGACTTCCTATCAAATCAGTCCCCAGAGAGATCCATCCGATGGTCTTTCACTCTCTCGCTTCGTCTTCCCAGCTATCCTTTACATGCAGGTAAGATCAGATCGAATGCTCATTCTGGCTTCTCTCCCACTACTCAACCCTATTTCTTTTTCTTTCAGAACGGACAGCTTATGCTTCTAATAGATTCCTAGCTAGCTAAGATGCATCTACGAAAAGCGATTTTTTAGGGTTTATTCATTCCAAACTATGAAAAAAGAGATCAAGTAGCGAGTAAACAAGATCGATTTATAGGAAGAAGTGGGATCTCTCTAATATAGGCAAGCTAATAAGGACTAGCACGTTACCCATCAGGTAACAAGGTCTGTCTCTACTTTTTTCTTCGACCTGGAAGCGAATAGAATGTTTCGATTTTCATTTGAGACTAAACACAGGGTCTGACCTAGACTCATATAGCCCGAGTACTTAGGCATAGTACCTTCACTCTTAAGATGCATGGCCTTGGTAGAACCCTCAACACCCTACCTTCACTTCATGTCTTCTAAAAGCTGTTATGGAAAGAGATCAATCAGATGACAAGGCCTACCGTGTCTCCAAGAAGATTGAAGTTCTCACTCAAGCTCATCTAGTCTTAGACCACCTAAGCGGTTCAATGGAATGGGAATGAAAGGGGATCTTCTTCTTATGGAGATCTGGTAGTACAGTAGATGTCCTTCCATGGCTTGCGTACGGAAATAAAGGATGATTTAACCCTTTTATGATTCACTCTGTTCTCTCGAATGAAAACAAGTCTGAACTTTTTCAAAGAGTCTTTGGCAAAGTCTCCACTCTATCATGCTTAGGTAAGCCTTAGCCTTATATACAATCATTTATTGATGATTACTCGCAGGGTATATTTCTTAGCAGAGAAGTCCGAAGTCTTTCAAAAGTTCATGGAGTTCAGAAGTTTTGTAGAAAATGAGACTTCTTTTTAATTTCATTTAAAAAAGCAAAGAAAACTATGTTTGAGGACAGACTCTGGAAGAGAATACACATCACAAGAGTTAGTGCTTACTTGAAAAGCACGGGATTCGCAGACAGTTTGCGTGCTCTTATACTACACAGCAGAACGAAGTCGCAGAGAAGAAGAGTCGACATCTTAGCGAAACTGCATGATGAATGCGAAGAATGTGGAGCCGGGCCGAATGCATGATGACTGAAGCCCATGTCATCAACAGATTGCCTCAAGCGAAACTTGGTTTTCTCTCGCCATACTAGGTTTTGTACAAGAGAAAGCCGACTCTTTCACATTTCAGAGTATTTGGGTGCGTTTGCTATGTCTTTGTGCCCGACCAGTTGAGGACAAAGTTGGAAAAGAGGGTCATTAGTCCTTGTAGTCAGAAAGAAGAAAGCCAAACAAGCCGTTTCACCCCTTACTATAAAGCTTCCTGCGAGGAAGCCCTCCATTACACTAGCCTTAAGCTAATGGCAGACATAAGAAAGCATTAGTCTAATAACAGAAAAGTCGTAATAAGGTCTTCTCCTGTCGTCAATCTTCTTAGTCGTTGTCTCCACTAGCTGTAGAGCGAAGCAAGGCATTCCAGCCTTTGACGCCTCAATTTGAAAGCAGGTTCCGTAAGTCCAAGCCTAAACAAGGCAAGCCCAAAAGATTCTTTTTTCCTCACATCGATGTTCTGGTGGACACGGGATGCTGTCCTTTATGGATGCTTTCTCTTGATATAACCAGATCAAGATGGCCGAGAGAAAACTGCGTTTATCACCATATCAGGTAGGAGGGAACGTTCTGTTACAAGGTGATGCCGTTTGGTCTAAAGAATGCCGGGGCGACGTATCAGCGAGCCATGACTGCGCTCTTTCATGATATGATGAACAAGGCAAGGAACTTGTGGGCTTTGATTTGATGCTTACTTTTTTTTTTTGAAATCAAAAAAGGAGAGGATTCGTGTCGACTGATAAGGAGAGGGACGTAGTCGCTCGACTGAAAGGTACGAAGTAACTCGACTGAAAGGTACGAAGTAAGCTAGCTTTCTAAGCTAAGCAAGCCCTTTTCTCCGGGCACTACGGTAGGACGTGGATCGATCATGACGAGAATGGACTTTTCCGTAATTAATGTAATAGAAGAGTCACAGTCCAGTTCCCCCGGCTTTATCTTTCTTCTTACTAGTAAGAATAAGAGATATGAATTCAAGCGGGTAAGGGCTTGGCTTAACCCTGTCTTCTCTCCTAATCGGGTCGGAGGCGGAGACTGGCAAAGTTCATCATTCAGTGGTAGAGTGTTCATAGAAAAGAAGGCGTCGCCCAACGAGTGGCAGATTTGGATGCTAAGGCAGTTCCGTTTTTCTGGATAGAATCTCGCTCATGGAGGAAGAGTACGCGCGCTACGGCTTAGGCAGTTGATCGGATCAGATAGCCCTTCGGTTCGGGCAACCGCACAACAAATTCCGATCAACAACTTGGAGGTATGGCTGAGTGGCTTAAGGCATTGGTTTGCTAAATCGACATACAAGAAGATTGTATCATGGGTTCGAATCCCATTTCCTCCGGAACGGAAGTGGAACGAGCGGGCGAAATTACGTAAAGAACCGAACCCCTTGGTGGAGTCCAGTCCCCCGGAGGACAGAATAGCACTACTTAGTGACTAGGAGCAGAGAGCCCGTTGCGCGTTGTTTTTTTTTTGACCGGCCTATCTTCTTTCTATAAGCAAGCTCCCTCCGGCCGTCCAGTCCCTGGGCGGCTCTCGGTTCTTGAGCATGTTTGGAGATTAGGCGGCAGTTGAAAGAGCTGCTCGAAAGCTTTACGAACAAGCGAAAAGGGCCCTACACTTTGAATTATCTAAAATTCTGACTACTAATTCTCTATTATAATTAAAGGGCTTTTCTCTTTCTTAAGAATAAAGTGTAGGGCCCTTTTCGATGAAGAAAACAGACTTTAGGAAAGTGGTTCAGGTAGCTCAGCTGGTTAGAGCAAAGGACTGAAAATCCTTGTGTCAGTGGTTCGAATCCACTTCTAAGCGGGCGAAGGGTCCAAAGCGTAGCCGGGAGCGAGCCGGTTGAAATTCAAGCAAGTCAAAAAAAAGTCAAAGAGGAAAGAAAAATGTGAGCGCTCCTGCACTATACGGCTTTTTGGCGTCGCCCTATCTTGCTGGAGGAAGATTCAAAAAAAAAAGCGGGAATCGGATTGGTTCTCGCGTCCTTGTGCCAAAAAGGATGAGCGAGTTCGGTTCGAGTCTTGATCGATCGGGTAATATGCTTCGGAGGGTGAGACGAGGTGTAGCGCAGTCTGGTCAGCGCATCTGTTTTGGGTACAGAGGGCCATAGGTTCGAATCCTGTCACCTTGATGTGATGGGCTGATGTGCACAGACCCATAGGCCTGAATTAAGGCTGACGAAAAAAAAGCACATTTCTCATTTTAACGGTCAAACATGATTCGACTCATTTCTTGACTTTCTAGGGCTCTCGTACTTTTGATCAATAGGCTTGTGATCTCTGTAATCACCTCCTTTCTTTCCTTACCAACAGGAATGGCTCCTGTTAGCTCTTCGCATATATGAGCTCTGGCTATCTTCTTTTTGCGTTCTCCCATTAGCTTTTCTTTCGTTTATGGAAGTGCGGGCTAATCCCCTACCGAAGTGACTGAACCACCACTTCTTGATCCGATCTTTCGGAAGACCTCATTTGAGGAGAAATCCTTTCCTGAGCGTGATCATAGGAAGCAACTAGGCTTACAGCGAATGTTTTCTTTCTATGAAATCCTGTTGCTATGGCTCACGAAGAGCAACGGGACAGTCACAGGCTAGCTAAAGAATCACTAACCTCCGACTCCCTAAACTTGGTGGGTGTGCCTGCTTCTTCCGACCTCTATCCAAACAAATCATCGAGGAAGTCAGGAAAAAAAAACCTTAACCCACTGGCACGAGCCAAACTAGCTAAGCGCGAGGAAAGCTTCACAGCCCTCTTCCAGCTCAAGCTCACAGACCTCTCTGAGTCAATTCCAAATAGAACTCCAATCTCGGATGATTCAGTGCTCTCTTCAACTGGCGAGTTTCGCCTTGTCAGTGCTCTCAGAAACCAGATCAATTAGGTCTGGATCGGCTCACTGAACACTTTCCCAATCGAAACGCGAGACACGAGACTCGAATCGAGGATCAACCCTTCCTTGGGTTACAGAGGGCGTTAGCTCAATTCATAGCCTTCCCTGTCAAGATGAACAATGCGGCTAAGCGTGCAGATTGTTGGTTTGGCGCGAAGTGAGCTTGGCAGCTCAGAGTAGTTCTTTACCATACCAGCGCTCATTCTATTCTTTTGCCTTTCTTTATTCGAAACCAAATCTTCTTCTCGTCAGAGAAAGGAGTTATCCCATAGGAATAGCACACTTGAATGGCTAACTAACTATTCCTAGCTCTCTTGCCCTACTCGCTCACTCTCCCTTCTTTCTTCAAGAGTCAGATAAGAAAGGAAAGCCTGGCCAATGGAAGTACTTACTTAGCCTACCGATTCAGAGCTAATCTAATAGGGATTTGTTCACTCTGAGTTCTTTCTGAAACAGTAAGATCGGTGCATTGAGGCGGTGAAAGTAATGCTAATGGAATGTCCACGGATTCGGCTTAGTAAGCCTTTCTCCGGATATGAGCTCCAAAATCATTTCATTGAATCCGGAGGTTACTTCGCTCCCCTCAGTGAAGGAAGAGTTATTGCCTCTACATGCTTTACACCGGAAATTCTGACCTTCTTTGGTGATAGTCGACGGGTCAGCCTTCTCAATCAATGTCGTAGTCTAAGATACGAGTCGAAAGAATCAATTGAGCTGCTCCTTGCCTCTCGAGTCTTCCCAGCTTCTTAGACTCGACCGCGGGCAGCAAAATGAAGAGAAAATTCCCATGGGCTTAGGATTGCCCTTTTCCTGACTCGGCTAGGTAGGAAATGACCCCGACCTGGCGGACTTGATTGCTTGTTCCGTTCCCTGCTTCACCCACAAGGAGAGAAACTGGGATGAGTACTACTAGTGGGCTGGATTCTTCCTCTTCTCTAGCTATGGCTTCTTTTTCATGGAATAGGGGTTCGGGTGAATAATGCGATAACTCATCCATGCGGGTAGTCCCTATCTGCTGTCATGCCCCTCTAAAGGCTGTGTCAAACTCCCGATAGTCCAATATCGTAGATCAAGAGAGAAAGCCAATTCACAGCTTATTCGGATTTGACTTGCGCCTCAGCTTGATGAAGGTCAAGACATTGGCAAGGTCCTCTTGCTTTTCTCTCGTAGCTATGTCCTCAACTACGACAGCTACTGGAGTGAGGTTGTCCATACCATACTAGTATCTGGGTACCTGTCCCTAGTCCGGTCCTATAAGAATAGTTCTCTAGACATCACCTCATGGTACTCCCCCGGCCCCCTAACAACAGAACTCCTAGGCTAGCTACAGCAGTTCTGGCATCAGCTTCTCGAGGGAAATCAGGTCGAAGAAGGCGCCAGAAAGTTTCATACACATGTTGAAGTTTTTTCTCAATCGCTTCCTGACTCTAAAAAGTAAGCGAGTCAATTACCTTAATCCCGGGAAAGAAGAATCCCAGTCGAGGGCCCTCTTCGCAGCGCTTACTCTAAGAACGGCAACAGCAAGTGCCCTTACTCAACATCTTTGAACGGGATGGGATGGATCAACTGCTTATTTAGTTACGTTACGATAGAACCAAACTCAACGGATGAAAGAACAGCAATTCTCTGTTCCCATGAAACCATGAACAGAGGGAACAGTCGATTCGGCAAGGAGAGGTGTTACGAACACCAGAGCAATCTCGATGAAAGTAGAAGGAACTAGATCAACGGCTGCTTTCCCTCCTCTGTCTTCTCGGAGATTTCCTGGTATTCAAAGGCGCAAGTTTCTTTTTTTCTTATGCTTTATGCTAGAACCTTACAATCTCTATCACTAGAACAAGGGACTGAGTTCTAGAATGCTGTCTTCCTTGCTGCTTGGGTTTGTTTTATTTAAAAAATGAAAGAGCTCGGCCTTTCCCCTAATATCTAATACCTATCTCTATCTGTATTTCTTCCTGTCTTAAGTGCTCTGCTAGCTGAAGCCTTAGGAGCAGTCCTTTACAAAAAAACAGTTGAGCCTACCCTTAGCTTCGCTAAAGCGACTACGTCACTTTCTTTCACGAATCCTCGACTGAATTTCATTTCATTTCTCTCCTCTCCTTTCAGTCGAGTGACTTCGTACCTCTAGCAAAGCTAGAGCGACTACGTCCCTCTCCTTTCAGTCGAGTGACTTCGTACCTCTAGCAAAGCTAGAGCGACTACGTCCCTCTCCTTATCAGTCGACACGAATCCTCTCCTTTCAGTCGAGTGACTTCGTACCTCTAGCAAAGCTAGAGCGACTACGTCTTGCCCTCTCCTCTCCTTTCAGTCGAGTTACTTCGTACCTTAATAAGTTAAGATGTTGCTTGATTGAACGAACATTGTAAGAATCTTTCTAACTGACACCCCAGTCATAATGCCATCCACGTCTTTTTTTTCTTTTGAACAGCTCATTTTTTGTCCTTATGATTTGAGTCCATAATAACTGGCATGGCAGGTTTCATTAATGAAAAGAAAAGCGGAGGCCCACCATCTGCTAGCATTGTGGTTTGGAATCGATTCTTTATCAATGGCCCACCCTTTCTTTGAACCTTGTCAATGATCGAACTTAAAGATATAAACTGAGTGCCATTTGATGAGTAACTGAGAACAAGGGAGAAGGATATGGAAAGGATGAAGTAATGAAAGAGGAAGTCATTGCTAGTAGTAACGACTTGTCACGATCCATTGGTTCATATAGAATCCATGTCCTAGGTGTATCAAAAAACATTCTTTTCACTAAACGTATATAATAAAATAGAGTGAAAGGGTCCACTCCGAAACCAAGAGGGTACTAACTAACAGCTGAGTCCTCTCCGAACCGCAGGAGATAGTTTCCCATCATACGGCTCACCAACTTCACTTGCCTCTATGGGAGGCTCGCTCCGGGCAGGTTCGGATCACTTACAATACACGGCTCTACGAAGGAAGGGCTTGGGTTAGGAGCGTTTTCAATATGATTATTTTCCCGTATTTGTTCGATGAAAAATGCGAGTCTCTTTTGTCCACTTTCTCTATCCCCCTCTATCAAAAGGCCACAAGAGTGACTTCTTATTCCCGTGTTCGATCTCTTCCATCTCTGCCCTGCTCGTTGTCACCTATGTTGAAGAAAGGTTTGGAACCCTGTAGAGAATGAAGAAGGGAAAATCCACTCTCCCCCCTGAAAAAGTAAGGCCCCGTTAGCCTGGGCGAAGATAGGGATAAAGAGTAGAAGCAAGCTACCTTAGCTCTGCCAGGCACTGGACAGGGGTTAGCTCTGTAAATGTGTAGAGCCAAGTGTAGTGTGGTGTAGTAGTAGGCACTTCTAGGCCCCTTCCCCGCTACTGGATCACTCCAGTGCTTCGGGTACTACGGACCCTCTGCCATCCACATTGCAGCAAAGCCGTTTCATGAGCGGGGGGGCTAAGCGCAGTTCTTTGAATCAAACGTTGAATGAAATCGATTCTTTTTTAGATATCAAAATCGAAATCGGATAGGGTAGACGGATAGATCTATCTTTCTTTTAGATTCAAAAAAGACATTTTTTAAGTAGCGTAGCAAGAGAAGCCCCAAATCCTTGATTTGGCCAGGAAAGACTGCACTGCTTTGGGCCCAGGAAGCGAAGGGAATGAGCTCGGCTGCTTCTCTTCCACACTTTTTTTTATCTGTGTCCGTTCCGCATGCGCTTTGCTCTCTTCTTATTCTTCATTGGACGGTTTGGATGGACTTCGCCGTTCTTTCCCAACTAAAATAGAAAAGGCTGTATCACATCGAGATGTCGATTCGTTTTCCGCCCTCAATGAGATGGGGAATTTTGAACCTCCTATTTATTTAGACTTTTTGGCCCTTTATCTTTCTGAATTGAGGCCCGGCCCGGCTCGCGTCGTTCCAACAACCGGCGGGGAGCACCTCAGTATACGATCGTGCGCAGTAACTGGGAGTCCTATTACACCTAAGGCCAACTTCAATTCACCAAACCAAGGTTCATCTCGTGTAGTGATTGTGGACTCGTACAAGGATATTGAGTAGACGGTTGATGTATCAGACTCGACCCTATCTTTCGTAGCATGCATTCCCATCCGTGTCGCAACTGATTCGGTAAGCTACGTGTCCGGTGCACGGAGAACTGCCTTCGGTCCCCCAAACTGACTTACTCGTGGCAACCTTCCGGCCGCCCAACAACCTATAACGCTAGTCACTACTCCCACTGGGGCTAGGAAGTAAGCCCCACAACCCAAAGCGGCGAAGAACAAATAGAATTTACTACAAAAGCCGGCTAACGGGGGTATTCCTGCGTATGAGAACATAGTAATAGAGAAGGTAATAGCCGAAATAGGATTCGTTTTGGCTAGAGCGCCCAAATCCGCTATATATTTGACACGGGTTTGCCGTAATGCTGAAACTATAGCGAATGCATCTATCGTCATTGATGCATAAATAAAGAGACCAATTAGTAGTGATTGAATTCCTTCTATGGTTCCACATGAGAAACCAGTACGAATATAACCTACATGTCCAATTGAACTATGAGCTAGAAGTCTTTTGACTTTCGTTTGGGCCATGGCGGCCAGTGCTCCTAAGATCATAGAAGCAATGCTGCAGAAAAAGAAGATTTGTTGCAATGTAGCTCCATAGGAACCATAAATAAAAACACGTAAAATATTTGCAGAAATGGAAATTTTAGGCGCAATAGAAAAGAATGCTGTAACCGGGGTGGGTGAACCCTCATAGATATCAGGTGCCCACATATATAGAGTCAAAAAAGAGATTGAGTCCGAAGGGGAGGGGGGTTTTCTTCGGGGCTCGAGAGATGGAATAGATAGGGCCCCAAAAGTTTTGAATTCGCCGCTAGGGAATTCACACGAAAGGGAACGAAGAATTCTCAACGAAAAAAGTGCTCTCTGAACCGAACGTGAAAGTTGTTTTCCATCAGACGGCTGTTCCCGTAACTCCACTCTCGACTTGGATTATATATCCAAAAAGGTCCGCTCTCGGCCATTCCACACGCTGCCTAGCGGAGGCGTGGTTATCTGAAGTGGATTCTCTCTTTTGTAGTAGATGCCGAACCTGCTTGCAGCTCTATTGACTAAGAAGGGAGCGGACGCAGCAGCTACATGGACCCCTTCCTTTCTGTTGTTGCCAGCGCTTTCCCGGGCCGAGCCGGAATTCTTTATTAAAAAGAGCAGGCAAAGCCCAAAGGCTGCTATCCCAATAGGCCAGCGAGCGGAACGAAAATTAGACCACCGCGGTCGAAAAAGCGTGTTCCCATCTTTCTTTCGAAAGATGTACATTCTCGGTCTTCTTCGTTTTCGATGAAAAACAAAGCAAAGAAAATCTCGATCTCCGAAAGCCCTTTCCTTCCCCTCTCCCTTCCTTCGTCGAGCCTTTCCTTTAATTGACTTTGGTTAGAGAAAGCATTCTCTTATCTGAACTTGGCGGGCTTCCAGCCTTACTCAACTCAAATAGGGAGTGGGTTTGGTTTGAACATAGGCTCAAAGATGATTTGAAGGGTCCTAGCTATGCCATGCGTTCAATACAAAATCAGGAAACCTGCAGGGATGACAAAAAGAGGGCGCTTTCCTGTGTTGCACTGAAAAAAAAGGCTCTAAGAAGAGCGTCTTCTCTTAGGTTTCTTCCTTCCGCGCTCGCCGCCGCCCGGCCCGCGTTAGAAGAGAAGATTAGCAAAGCGGGAAAAGACAGAGGAAGGGAGAGAAGCATCTTATTCTCTTTGCGAGAACTTCCGGATCAGAGAAGCATTCGGAACAGGCTCCGCGTTCATTTCGTTGGCAGAAAGGCTCCAATCCATTCGGGGCTTCAGAGAACCCAAAAACAAATTTGACTTGATTCATAGAGAAAATCAATAAGAGATAGAATATATATTTCTCTATAAAAAAAAGAAGAATAGAAAAGACATCCCTTTAGATGTCTATGTATCCTTTATCATCTCCTTATTTTTTTTATCGTTATATCTGCTTTCTCTAAAAAAAAAATAGAAAGAAAAAGAGCAGATAGATCCTATCCCCTATATCGAACACTCATTCCTATCTATTGATAGAAAGAAAGATCTTCGTCAAATTCAAATACCGGGCTTTGCCTTAGCTTCGCTAAAGCGACTACGTACCTTTTTTTTTAGGAATTCTTCATATCCAAGGCAGCTTACCACAAGCACCCCACCCCATACCATACGACTAGTTGGGGGGGCTCTTCGCCCTTTGAATAAAACAAAGTAAGTAGTAAGGTAGCGTAAGCGACTTTCATTCTAAAGGAAAGCGAAGAACCAACCTTTAGTCAGTCAATAGGAGCCCTACTTTCCTCTTTGCGACCTCATCACTGAAATGAAAGCGCAAACCTATTTCTTAGTCATCGGGCGGAGCGCACCTTTGGTACTTCAGTCGTGTGAGTTCTTTGATAGTGACTTCCTTTGGTAAGGCGACGAAAGGCTACTTCAATCTAGGAAACAGCCGGAAACTCGAGAGGGTCGCCTTTGAAAGCGTTCGCCGGTAACCGTCACTCCTTCCTTTTGATTATGTCGTGACGCTAACTGAATCCAATCCATAAACCCGGAAACGAAACTCAGTTCGTTCCCTTTCGTCAAGTAGGTAAAGTAGGCATACGAACCACTTTAGCTTTGCCTTAGACTCTTTTGGAACAAAGCAAAGAAGAAGTTTATTTCATTAAAGGAGAAAGGAAAGGGACAAGGGCGGTCTTGCTTGGCGCGAAGGCTGCTGGTTCGGGGGTAGGGTACAGTACTAAAGGTCCTCGGACTTCCAGGCGGTTTTTCTTTTAGGCAGCTGTTTACCGTTGGATCTCGCCAATACAGCCTCCTATAGTTTTCGATACCGAGATATCTATTTTTTTTCATTGTTCCCAGGGATTTTTTGGGTAATCTGCTCCCATACTGCAAACAGTCAAATCTGAACCTTGTCGCTCTTCTTTCTTTCCTCGCGGGCAGGAAGCACACCAGCAGCGTGCATTGCGTGATTCTACTGTGTTTTTTGCACTTGACTGGGTGGACAGTTGACCGGAAGAGAACTTCGATTCGCCCGGCCAGCAGGCGGGCGGCGTGCTTATCTTGTGTGACAACACTACAGAGCGAGTGGCTCTTCTAGGCGGGCAGCTGTGTGACAACACTACAGAGAAAGCGGCGCTTTCGTTTAACATGCTATGGTCTCAACGCCCTTACGAGGTAGTGATGAGTTTCACGCGCTCTAAGCCCGGCCCGGCCCGCGCGCGGTTAGGAAGATTGGCCGCAATCTGAGCGGTACCACCCACCCTACCCTACCACTTATAGGCGGCCGTCCGTCCTACAGCCGCCCGAAAAGGAACTGCAGTGATCTTGAATAGGGATCCTACAGCGATAAAAAGAATCCCCATAAAAATACCACTAGATTGAACACCAGTGATTTCGTATCCGGTCAAAATCTTGGCTAATTGATCGAAATGGGTAGCTCCAGTAGACCCATAGATCATGGAACAAATAGGGTGGGTAGGCCCAACCACCACACTACACGTATAGACGCGAACCCCCCTCGTTACCGTACGTGCGACTCTCACCGCATACGGCTCGCACAAAGACTCCTAAATCCATCCCTTGCCCTTTCTTCCACCTTTCCTCTCCAATCCTCGATCAAACTTGCGTTCTCCAGGCGCTATGAAATGGGCGGTCTTTCCTTCGCCTATCGTATGTATCGGCTTGGCTTCGTCCCGAACCAAGGCAAGTTGTACTTGCGAGCGCGTGCGTGTAGGAAGGCCGACCACTACATAAGCTAAAAGACTACGATTACAAGCCAAGCCGGAAGCGACTCGCTTCTATTCTCGTTGGGATATAGATGGAGAATCTATAGATCGTAGTAGTTCGCTAACCTCTCTAACTAACATACGATACAATTTCACTTCACGGCACGGCCAGGCCAAAAGAAAGAGCTTCGCTCGGTTGGCCTTCCTCCGCTGACGAATGCCTTCTTTCTCTTCTCTGAAGTCTACAACAAACAAGTGGGAGAGGCAGGATTCGAACCTACGTAGAAAAACTTCAACAGATTTACAGTCTGTCGCTTTTAACCACTCGGCCACTCTCCCCTTCCCGGGCCGAGGCCCTCCTCAATGGGTTCTAAGAAGGAGGTCTTTCAGAACCTGAATCAATCAATAAGCTTTTTGATTTGATTGAAGGAAACTAATACTATTAGCTTAGCTAGCGCTAGCGTTCCGGGGGAATCTAGTCATTTAGTCAGTTCATAACAATCTCTGTAAAGCAAGGGGCAAAGCTTCGTAGACTCCCTCTTATGTAGTCGTCGGCCTTCTTCCCCAGCCCCCCCTTCGTCGCTTCTGGCGAAGCTGCGAGCCTACTTAAATAAATAGCTTACGCTTACTAAGCCTAGTCTACTAAAATAGGGCTACAGCAAGCAAGCTTTCCCCCTTCCTTTGTTGTGGGTCGCGCCTTGCCTTACCGCAGGCACTGAATGAAATGAGTGGAGATCTTCCTTCCTTGAACTTCGTTGCCACTAGTGGCGAAGAAAAATTCAACCATCTTACCCAAAAACAACTCGGAGCCTAAAGAAAGTTCAGTCTACAAGAAGCTGGCAGAGCTTTAGCCCTGCCATTGGACCATACCCATCTATCCTACCTAAACAGTAAGCCTTTTCTTGT